CGGTTGCCGGTTCTATAGGTAAGAGTACATTATGGCAGGATCAGTCACCTGGGCAAACCAACCTTCCTCCAAGAAGAATTGTGCTATGCCCTCTCGACCCCTATAGAGCGAAAGAGCTGCCTGGTGATCCCTAGGTTGCAGCACGTCCGTTCGTTAACTCCTCGCGCCACTGCCGCCGTTTCTAGGACCGACCGACGCCTTACCTGCACAGGTACCTACGTAGTGTAGTGTCGGTCGCACATTCAACATAGCGTTCGGACTCATGTGCCTTCCAGAACCAGGGGTCTTCTAGCCTGCTGCGTACGATTAGCCAGCCTTGCGACGGCAAAAGGATTAGACGTCCTCCCATGCTACGGTTCCCTGCGGTCCGAACCCGGTGCCGCATTAGGTTAGGGAGCTGGGCGATAATAGCTCCTCCGCATCCCAAAGCGCGCTGCCCTCCTAGGCGCGCAACACTAAGTAATCCAAGCCAACCCACATTACTGACTAACGGTGGATAATCATATTTCTTAGAGGTACTAAAAATAACTCCATGAATGAGCAAAATGAAGGTTGCATTAATGAGAAAGATCTCTGGGGAAACCGCTAAAAAAAGATTGAACATGTGAGAGGATCCGAACGAATTCTGCTTTCATTTCCCCCGTATAGAGCACTGAGTTACTAAGGTTACGGTCTTCATCCCACAATGAGGTCTTTTCGGAATGCCATGATCTCTTTTTAGAGCGTAGAAAGGGAGGGAATTCAAAAAAGTCACTCTTTCCAACCTTAGAAAAACAAGAAGTTCTGTTAGGTTCTTAGTTGCTTTTCGTCTCCTTCGTCTCTTTCATTTTAAAAAGTTTTCTTTTACTTTAGCTTTTGGTCTCCTTAATAGCTGGAAGTTCTCCAAAAGTGTGAAAAGCTGGAGGACTTTGTACCATCCATTCCAGTGTGGTTGAATTCTCTTCAACAGCCCAAGGACTTGGAGCACATCTTTTGTTCTTTCCACTGCTTAAAGTGATTGTTACGACCACGAAGAAACAACAAATCCCAACTACAGAGATATAAGAGCCAAAACTGCTAAGGGCATTCCATCCTGCGTAAGCATCTGGATAATCGGGAATGCGACGTGGCATACCCGAAAGCCCTAAAAAATGCATGGGGAAGAAGGTAAGATTAACCCCGAAAAAAGTGATCCAAAAATGGATTTGACCTAAAGTTTCAGGGTATGTTCGACCAAAGATTTTGCCCACCCAATAGTAAAATCCTGCAAATAAAGCAAAAACGGCTCCCATAGAAAGTACATAATGGAAATGTGCAACCACATAATAAGTGTCATGTAGAGCAATGTCTAGCCCAGAATTAGCCAGGACTATTCCAGTGAGTCCTCCTACGGTGAACAAAAAGATGAACCCTACAGCAAATAACATGGGTGTTTTGTATTGTATCGAACCCCCCCACATGGTAGCGATCCAACTAAAGATTTTAATTCCAGTGGGGACCGCTATGATCATGGTAGCTGCGGTGAAGTAAGCACGGGTATCAACGTCTAAGCCCACAGTAAACATATGATGAGCCCAAACAAGAAATCCAAGAACACCTATACTGATCATGGCATAAACCATGCCTAGATACCCGAAGACCGGTTTTCCGGAAAAAGTAGAAACGATATGACTTATGATACCGAATCCAGGCAGAATGAGAATATAGACCTCTGGATGACCGAAAAACCAAAAAAGATGCTGATATAATATGGGGTCTCCCCCCCCAGCGGGATCAAAAAAGGTTGTATTAAAGTTTCGATCGGTTAATAACATGGTAATTGCCCCCGCCAGTACCGGAAGTGATAATAAAAGTAGGAATGCTGTTACTAGAACGGACCACACAAATAAGGGTAATCTATGCATAGTCATTCCAGGTCCACGCATGTTGAAGATAGTTGTTATAAAATTGATTGAACCTAAAATGGATGAAACACCAGATAGATGAAGACTAAAAATTGCTAAATCAACTGCTCCTCCAGAATGGCTGGTAATACCACTTAAGGGCGGATAGACCGTCCACCCAGTCCCGCTACCCACTTCTACCAAGGCTGAGCTTAATAGGAGCAAGAGACTTGGGGGCAACAACCAGAATGAAATATTATTTAATCGTGGAAATGCCATGTCAGGTGCACCTATCAGAATTGGAACAAACCAATTCCCAAATCCACCTATCATCGCAGGCATAACCATAAAAAAGATCATTAAAAAAGCGTGAGCCGTTATTAAAACATTATAAAGTTGATGATTTCCACCAAGAATTTGGTCGCCGGGTCGTGCTAATTCCATACGAATCAGTACTGAAAAGCATGTGCCCATCACTCCAGCAATGGCACCGAAGATGAAATAGAGAGTCCCTATATCCTTGTGGTTAGTAGAGAACAGCCATCGAACCAGATTTGTCATAAAAAAAATGGAGATTTTTTCCTTTACTGTTCGGACAGACACATCGGAAACTGGCCTATCCCGAAGAGACTTGGAAAGCGTCCCGGTGTCCTCTGAACTGAGTTTTCCTTTTTTTGATGTGAGTGAGGTTTTGTCCCACAAATGGAATTCCATGGGAATGGGATTTGATCATTTAGAAGGAAGCTGATGAGAGGGGTCCTAAGGTAAGGGCAACCCGAGCGAGCGACGGAAGTTCTCATCCGTAAACTCCCGGTAGAATTCCTGGTAAATTTCGGAATTTCTACCGTGCTCGTTCAGCTGCTGAGTAAAGCTCGCGAGCGATTGGGACATCCGATCCCTCTGAGCAGCGACCTCCGGGTCACTAAATGGTTCCACCTTCTCTTGTAGGAATGAATATGCCTCCTTTCGGATATCTCCCTGATTATGGAGGCATATTTCATAAATTCTGGGCAAATTCGGCTGACTAAGCATAAGCTCAAAGAGCTTATCTTGCAAGACGGCCTTGCCTTCCAATACCTGTAGATCAAATCTCTCCTTATCAAAGATAAGGAGATAATGATCTACAGTTATGGCTTGATCAAAGTGGGCGCGGACGATACCCGCATATTCCCCCGGCTCATTCTGCGGGGGAAGATTAGAATATAGTCCCCCCTCCAGCGCCTGGATCCGCTGATAGATCTGCGCCTCGGACTCGGCCGCTATAATATTGCGGTAAGTGCCCAAGGACTCTGTGCTGGAGGAGGACTCCAAAGGTGGAGGACCGCTCAATTCCGACCCACTAGAGCCAGAGGAGACATTATGATGAATAACAGAAGTAGCTGTCACAATGCCTCCTACTAAAGTAAAAAGGGTCTCAAAAAGAAAGGACCGCAAGAAATAAGAGAACAAAAGAAGGAGAAAATGAATAAGTAAGAAAAGACAAAAATGCCCTTTTCTTCGATAAAAGAAAATGCAAAGACAGATAAAGAAAAACAAAATAAGGATAAATGAAAAAGAATGGTGGGTAGTCATAGCTTCTAACTCTCTCTTAATTAACTTCAAGGCTGGTTTGGAACGCTAACGCTGTGGAACATCATAACAACGAATAGGAATGAAACGGCTATAGCTCCTATATAAACTACTGGGAAGATCATAGCGGAAAAATAAGGCTATAAGTAGGCCGTTTTCTATTGCTATAAGGGCTGCTCGCCTTTATACGGCTTGGCTTCGCTATCGCTCCTATTCCTATATAGTGGTCGGCCTAAAAAGCAGTCTTCCTACCATACCGGAATGCCCATTCTCTAGTGCAGGAAGTTTCGCCAGAAGCAAGCAAGACGAGGTCGCTCTGCTTTGTAGACAAGGCTCGTTCCGTACTTGACTTACGAGCTCGTGTAGTACTCGCCTCTATCTCTAAAGGAGCTTATGCACTCTACTTGCTTTCTACTAAACGAGCGTTAGAGCGAGCGAGCGAAGCCTTCTTAGCGGCTTCTCTTCTTCACCCTATTCTTTCATTTCCGCTTAAGCTTCTCCGGTTTGGGGGATTAATTGATTAGATACCCGAGAACCATAATCTTTCCTAGAAACAGCTTCTACGACGATAGGCATAAAAGCATGATTAGTTCCACAAATTTCACTGCACTGACCATAGTAAACTCCTTCTCGTTGTACCAAAATAGAGGTCTGATTTAAACGACCAGGTACAGCATCACATTTGACACCTGAGGAAGGTACAGCCCAACTATGAAGTACATCAGCGGATGTTACAATAATACGTATATGAGTTTTGGCTGGTACAACCACTCTATTGTCCACTTCTAATAAACGTGATTGACCCAATTCTGGATCATCTTCTGGAATCGTATAACTGTCAAAAGTGAGTGACTGTTCATCGGAACTGTTATAGTCCGAATACTCATAAGGTTGGGTCGACGCCCGCCTCCCCCCAAACTGTACTTGCAAGTTTCCCCGCAAAAAGCTCTCCACGCCTACTCTTAGAAAGAGCACTATTTTTCTTTAGTTTTAGGTAGTTCTCCCGACCGTAAGACCCTTTATGAGTAAGAGGAATCGAAGGCGAAGGCAATGAAATTGACTGACTCTTTAGAGTAAGGTAATGCCAATTCACTTAGAAGAATAAGTATGGCGACGAAAGTCTACTTACTTACTTTTAAAAAAGTAAGGCCGGGAAAAGTTTATTGGCAACAGGGGACCCCTTCTTACCCAGCCCTACCTACCCTATGTATTCGAGGGGAAGGCTGTAACCGAAAAAGACCTGGTTCCACACACATAGGACAGGCAGAAGGTATGGGACGACCAGTTCACCACGAAAAGCGAATTCTATCTTATAGTCGTCTTCTTTGTTCGATAAATGCGCAGCGGAAAAGGATGCTAGTCGGCTCGGCGAAGTTGTAGGCTCTAAGAAATAAGATCCAGAGTGATTCCTCACCTATCCTGTCAGGGGCCCAGTTGAACGCTCGAGTATAGATTTTCTATGCTCATGTGAACGGCCGGGGCATAAAGCTCGTAGATCTAAAAGGATCCACCCATAGGCCTGACCGGATATCGTGAACAAAACAAAAACAAAGTTGGTTTTTAGTGGTCGTTCATGAGACCTCGAATTCCCACGTTCCAGCGTGCATTATGCCAAGAGGTCCCATCCCCAACTCTAGCTGAGAAGTTGAGTCACCCTTCTTTTTTAACCTAACTATAGAAAAAAAAAGAGATAGTACATATCCTGTATCGATCATAGGATCACTCTATGAATAGGTCAATTCTCTGTGACCTCCCACCGTTCACGACATCCCTTGCTTCTCACTGCGAGCGGCTCCTCGGTGCGGTGGAAGAGTAGAAGCGCTGGTCCCCTTCGGTCAAGGTGCTTGTGCCTGCTGTTACCTACCGTAGGACCTCCGTCCCCGAAGCGAAGAAAGAGGAGCAGGCAATAAGGTTATTGTCCTCTCCCGGCCCAGTAGTTCCGCAACTACTACTGTGGTTGTTGCCAGCGGGGATCCCCCATTCCGAAAGGTTACTGGGCCGGCCGTTAGGTCCAAAGTTGTATGCCATTGCTATGGTGCCGCTAGATTCACTACTTCAGCGCCGTTATCGGACATTGCAGGCTGAGCATCTATTTCTCGTATATCGCTCTACACCGAGAAGAGGGATGTGTACCTCCAGCAACAACAAGAATGGAACCATAGGCTCCTATGTTGAGAGCATTTCCGGGTATAGGTATAACCACCTCAATCAACTCCCCGTTTCTGGCATGCTATAGTTAGAAAAGTCTCTCGACGACGGGAATGGGAGATTACCAGTAAGCCAGATGCTTTGCGAACTATATTCCACTTTAAGGCATTTCGTTGCACTTAAATCACCTTCGTGAAGAGGCGCACTCCGATACCATTGATGTCCAATAGCTTTGATAGTAATGGCTGGATCTACTACTACCTCGTCCATTGAGTATAACAGAGCAAATGATGGTATAGCAATGAACATCAGGATGATACTGGGAAAGATGGTCCGAATAATCTCGATAGTAGTTCCATGAACAATCCTTTGCGGGATTGGATTTTTTTTATAGTGGAAATGCCATAAAGCGCGAACCAAGATCCATGATACGAAAACCAAAATAAGAATGAGGAAGAAAAAGATATCATGATGTAAGTCGATTATTCCTTGCATCATAGGTGTTGCTGCGTCTTGAAATCCTAATTGCCATGGTTCCGCTGCATCACAAGGAGCCATTGTGAAGAATAGCCATTCTCGAACAATCATTTGGTTCATTCTTTGACTGCTCCGCTCTCTCGAGAAATGAAGAAAGACTTGTCAGAAATCACCGGTTGGGTTTTCCAACCAAGAAAGGCATGGGAGTCTTTGGGCATTGCTTTCTTCTCTTATGATTTTTTTGCACCCGCTACAGTGTTGGCAAAACTGCGGCTTCTTCCCTCCAACAAGAACGACAGGAGTCTTAGAGTGCCTCTCACACACCTTATGGCGGCGATGGTATTCCCGGCATTGATTCAGGTCAGAAGCACACCCATCAACTGAGCAAAAAACGGGATTTTTGGCTCCGCTGTTGCGCGGCCTCCCCCTCTTTGAAAGCGCTACCGGTGAAGAAGAAGAGGAAGACGCCATGTTCAAGGGCAGTGAATTCTTATTGTAATTGCAACTTTCATTTCATCGATTGGGAGTTATCTTGGAAGTTTTAGTCAAGTTTCCAGCCTTTCGATCTAGTCTTAAGCGCTCTACCTAATCTTTTGCAGGCCTGTTCTTGCGCCTTCTCGCTTCGCTCTCATGATTTCATCCCTGCGAGCGAGGTAATGATGCGGTTGCAGACCAGTCATAAGGGATCTACCTGTAATTAGTACCATTTCATACCATACTCTGGCTCCGGATACGAGTAATAAGAGTTCTCCCGGGCATAAGGAGGCATAAGAGAAGAGGTATACCGTTAAAAAAAAAACAGGACTAACCATAATATACTAAATAACGCTACTAAATCACTACCTCCCCAAGTCAAACTGGTGCTTGTTGTTGCACCCGGAGCCGTTGCACTAGGCGCTAAAGCATGGGTGTTTTGGATCCATTGAGCGAAGACAGGTTGTAATTGTATAGCGGTCTCTGAAAACATATCTTGAGAGCCAGCAGGTGATCGCTTTCGGCTTGAGCTTCCTGTGTGCGATGGTTCTTACTTTTGCCTTCGAGAAAATCCTTCTTCAACATATAGATTTCTATCAGTGCCATGTGCTGGCATGGGTCTGGTCCTTCACTAATGAATATGTCCAACCGGTATCAGATATGGCCTGATCTGGGAATCGGTGTCGTGTCAAGCAATCCAACTAACAGGTTTTGACCAAAGGCAAGAGTGATGAGTCACCCTCTCAGGAGTCAGTATCCAATGCGACATACTCAATGCAGTCTTTAACGGATTCGTCTCTTTCGGCCTATCGGGTTGATGAGACTGCTATACAGGAACGGCCTATAGGAGATTCTGTCCTTGTCACTACCAACGAGATCCAACAATCTATAGTTTTTAGCTTAATGGAATAAGGTAGAGCGAGAATCGAACTCACCCGTGTGTACCGTTTTGGGATAAAGACCGATGCTGTTCTTCTCTTTTAGCGTCTCGCATGATCAATCGATTTAATAAAATATCTCGCTTCTCCAATCCCCATTTGCCATAACTCTGTCTAATTTTGAAAAGACCCTGGCCCACTTTGCTTATTAGACCAAGTGTAGAAATTACCAGCAAACGGAATATCCTCCATATCACAATGCTGAACACAGGCCCTAAAATCCATTAGTTCACCATTCCTCACCAAGGCACCCACTCTTTCATCAGGGTTCAAAGGACAATTGAAATCTCCCATCCAACCCCAAGGCCATCAACCTTTTGGCTCAAGTTATAGAAGTCATTCCAGAAAGTAAGAATTGAAAAACCCTAGAAAACGCGCAGCTGGGATTCGGGGACAAGTCAGTGGGCTGGAAGAAGAACGAGGAAGACGCCATGTTCAAGGGCAGTGAATTCTTTAAGGTTTCCATTGACATATCTCCCATATCTTCCAACCTTCCTAACTTCAGATCCACTGAAAACATGTTGGTAATTCCTAAACCACCTGAACCTGCTAATGTAGCCAGATGATGATGGTAACTGTTATCTTCAACCTATCTCATTGCTGCTAATCAAATACAAAGGGATAAGCCCGATGGTGATAAGAACTTTGTTTGGAGGCCAAAACACAAAGAAAAAGGCAGCACCGAAGAAAGGAAAGAGCGAGATGGTGGTTTTTCTTCTTCCCGCGAAGCGAAGATCGATGTCCGTCCCAGCCAGCCCATTCGACGAAGCAATCTTGGACCCTCTTGGCTGCGCTGTGCTTGGATGCACTAGTCTTCCACACGCCGGCGATGAGATGAAAACCGCCTCCATTCAGTGGTTCCCGTGCTACCACAATGGCATCGAAAGAGTGACCGGAACCTGTCCCTGACTAGCATCCCGCTGCAGGTCGGCACAGCGTAGCGTCAAAGGCAGGTTTTTTTTATTTGCCTGCTGACCTTTTCTAGGCCTCCTTCCCGCGGAACTGGATTGTCGATATCGACCGAATTTGTACTAACTGAAGAAGAAAAAAGATCTTTTTTCTGCAACACTGCCTCTGTTTGAGACGCCCTATCATTGTGTTTCCTGCTGATCTTATTCAGACTCCAAGTGATTCCCTATTCCATTTTTCTCTTTTTTTTTTATATGAAAATGGCAGCTTACTAGACAACGCAGAAGGTTTATTCTTTCCATAGATGCCCGATTCGTTTCCTATATACGCTTCCGTTCCATCCTACTAAAAAGGCGCGTAAAGGGCCACCCGCCTCTCCCCCTTACCCTCTCACTCCCTAAGGAATGAGAGGCCACATCTAACTCTGGAAAAAAAACTTTAATACATAAGGTAATTATATTCCTATGGATTCCTCCAACTCAATGAAGAAAAGAGTATAAGGAATTCTTTCTATATAAATATTCATACAAAAAGGAAAATGGTCAAAGCATATCTTACTGAATAATCTGACTGAATGAGGAAGAGCTCCTTATGTAGTTTCACTTTACCACCATCTGAAATGCGCGAAACTTCGATTGGCGGAAGCCAGTCCATGAAGATTCTCCCTTTTCTTACGCGAAATTCCCCTCTTTCGGTAAGCATCCAGTATCTCATCAAATGAACATTTCTCTAAGCTTATCCTGTAGGATATACGTCGTTTGAAAGCTGCTTCAAGGATCCAACGAATAGCTAAGGTTTGTTGACGATCCCTGGCTACAATCCCGGGGACATCATAAATAGTACCTGCTACTCTGACTTTTTCTACTTTGCATATGGGCTTTATATTCTCTACGGCGTCAATCATAAGTTTGATTACATCGCCTTCAGTTCGAGCTGGGCGATGAAAAGTTTGATAAACAATAGCACGAACCTTCGTTCTTTTACCTTCTTTCATGTGAAAGTTGACCAATTTCTTGATCAATTGTTTTTGCTCACTATCTAAGCCCCCCATATAACTGAGAATTTCCGAGCAATTGGAAGCTGCTTTCGATGACGAGGCCGAAAAATTGATATTACGCAATCCTTACTGTCCATCTTTATCAGCCAACTCCCCCGTTTCCCTCTTTCCTTTGACCAAGGGGTCCTCAAACCAACCTGTCATAAGAGAAGCATGAGTGAAACGATCAACTGTCGTTGCCTGAGGGAAAAAGGTCATCACACAATTAGCCGACCCCGCCCATGGAGTCAAAGATCGGAAGAAAGACCTACCCAAGACTTTTCGTCTTGGGTAACCTTATAGCTCTTTTGGTTATACTAGGCCGCGCCTAGCTTGATCGAAAAAGGAGGAAGTGCTAAACAAGACAGCATATGAAGCATGCCATGGAAGAAAATTGTAAAAAAGATTTTAATGCATTGCCTATGCCCCTCAAAAGAAAGAGAAAAATGAAAGGAAGTTCTATTCGCTAGTATAAAGGCAAGGTTGAGGATAACCAAGCACCACCACCATCATTGAAAGTCAAAACGTATTCCTGCTCGACAGGACCTCTAGCGGATCAATCACTTCAGGCTCGTTGAGCACCTAAATCACCTTCCTTTGAAGATTCATCGCATGAGCGCAGATAATCCCAGGGTTCGGGTATCGCATTGAGATGAGTCCCATTTGTTCCCGTCCCAATGCGACCATCGATAGCTTTCTCTATTGAAATGGAATCCCCGGTCTCTTTCTCAATTCATCGATCGACGGCCGCCCATGCTTCAACATCTAAGTTTTCACCAGAAAAAGCCAATTTCTCTTATGGGGCAGAAAGATTCGATTAAGTTTAGGGAAAGCAAACAAAGAAAGCCAATCGGAAATGATTTTATCACTACGCGAATCAAAAAGAAAAGTCGGAGCGAGAATCACCTTAGGGCTAGGCCACCTGCCCGACTATCTATTGTCTCAGCAGGCCTTAACCCGGCAAAAGACGACAGAGGCATAAAGTAAGGTTGATGCAGAATAAGCGATGTTCTTGCTCTTCTTTCTCTTGGAAGAAGAATGGCTGTTGTTGAATCAGTTTCAAGTGGTGGGATCATATTCATATATAATAGTGGAATCCCGTCTCCTTAAAGGAGCGATCTCTCCCTCAAAGTAGAACGAGCATAATCGAAGACAGATGGTAGCGTATTCTAAGTAGTAGATCTCACGTGCTATCCGAAAGTCTTCTTAGTAGTCTTCGTCTGCTCTCAATGCCCGGAACAGGCTCTTAATTAAATAGAAATCCCGTTAGTGAAGTCACTCTCGGAGTTGAAAACGACTCCACTTTTTGCCTTGACCTTGACACTAGTCTTAGCCTTTCTCAGGGCACCTTGTCTTCTTTGGCGGGAAGGGCTACTAATAGTGGTGCGGTATCTGGGAACTCCCCTTTCGAAATAGGAAGAATAGCGTAGTAAACAGTGACCCTCGGGGAGCTGCTCTTGATGAAGAAGTTGAGTCCTCAAATGTGATATTAGCATTCATCTTGATGATGGTAGTGGTAAAGGATTCATACTCAGAAGTAAGACCGGCTAGAGCATGAACGACTATGTCCTTGTTCAACACAGGAGGGCTGCCAAAGCATTACAGACAGCCTTCGAAGATAAGTGGCCATGGGTTTGTCTTTTTGTAGATTATCAAAGTTGCATCTCTTGAGCAGCGGATTGATCCATAAAACGTCGCTCAAGAGCAATCCCGAGAAGTGGAGTGGAGAGGTCATCGGCTCCTTAGTAAGGGTTGATCCATGAGCGCACACTTTGATCAGTCCGTACCCGGTTTGGAATTTTCGACCCTCAGCATCACAAAGATATGGAGGAGGGGAAGAAGTCAGCTTCCCTTCCCAATAACTAGAGTAGGGAGGAGCTCTTATCTTCTCCGACATGGCCCCGCTGTGAGTTCATGAACTGTGGGACTCAAGCGCTTTCTAGTGTATTCAGTTCGGTTCCTGCTCTATACGATCGAGTTCATTGGATGGACGTCTTAAGTACCTTCCTTTCAAGGAAATAAAAAGGATATAATATTTGATGTCAGAGAAGAAGTTCCTGCTTTGGTTGAATTCAATCAAAAATACCACTTTCAATTGAATCAGGAATTTCTACTCAGCTTGAAAAGAAGCCTCAAGCCGATAAGAGCTCTTATGTTCGAGAATTTCGAAAGAAGAGCTGAGAGTGATTGACCTCTCACTCACGGCACACATGCTAAATGTGTGATGCCGACACCATGGATTGGAAGCGAAGTTTGGTTCAAGTAGGGGGAGCCCCCAAAACGATCGATAGAAATTGAGTAGTAAGCCTAATGTCCAGAAAGAAAGTGTAGGTCGATAGGAGAATTCTTTTTTGAGCTTTACACCGGCCTTTTTACTTTTGGGAGGTGCAGTTGCACCACCTTAACGCGATGTAAGGGTCATCAAGGACAGGTGAATGGATTAACGTTCCTAAAAGGACAGGAAAGGTCTTAAGGTGCTTTTTACCCCGCTATGTCCTGCCTTAACGGAGCTCCAATCAGTCGCTCCTCGCTGGAATGAGGGTAGGACCGTCGATTGGTCTACTGTCTACTCACTACCTACGCAATAACCGATCCTCGGACGGACCCATACCTGTGTTACCAAAACTTGCTAGCCGACACCGGCTACCGCAAAGGGTTCGGTTGGTGGGTTGAAACCTCGTCTTGAAAGTCAAAAACGGAGTTTGGTTACTCGTTCTAGTGCTGAAGCAGAGTACAGGGCGGACGCGAAGGCCCCGGGCCGGGATGGAACGCTCGATTTATCAAAGATTTCTGGAACTCTAGTAGGAAAGGATGTGACTAGGTCCAAAGGAAGTGAACTCAATTCTCCCTTTGGAGACCCAGTTTACTGCCACCACCTCTTTGCTTCTGCGGGTTCCTTGGGACCCACTTCTGCACCATGCGTGCACGGCGGCGGGCTCGACACACGTTTGGTTGGAGAGAAAGAACCCAGAGGAGGGACCTGTGGATCGAGTACACCAGCAGATCAAGACCAACAGCCCACATCTTATCTTCTTCTTTGTCCAGAGGATCGTCGGGCTTAACCGAGACCAGACATCTGCCTTTACTGCCATTGCTTTTTTCGTCGTGGCCGTGTCCACACATACGCCTTTATTAGACGGCCCTCTCGAAGAATGGTCATTTACTCTTATATAAGTTATTAGAGTATCGGGTGTTGTGTTAAAGTAACTCGTGCTTGTATCCTTACCGAAGCAATGAACTGAACTTGATTTGAAACAAAGGAAGAATTCGACCTTAGCGGCTCCTCTGACCTCAGATGCATGTGTTAAGCATTTAGCTATGGTCTTGCATGATTTGCTTTTTTATTAAAATTCGATTTTGAAGCTACTCTACCTTGACTTCTTCCGTAAAGAAGTCACTACAGCTCAAGCTGTATCGGACTAGGCTGAAGGAAGAGAGAGGAGTCACTTAGTCTTTAAGTGTCTGAAAGCCTCCCTTCGACTGCTAACTCTTAGCAATATCCATTATTATATAGTTGCAGATCAGTTCTGACTTTCCTTTGCTCAATCGGAGTGAAGTGAGTCTCGGGTGAGCAGTTTCTGTCTTCACTATAAGCAATTAGAACTTTACTTAACTTAAATCGTTCTTCACTCGCTAGGGAAAGAGAACTCCTAAAAGCAGCCTTTCTCTTATCGTAGATAGCTGCAAACTGAATGGCTGCAGGGTGGAGATGAGGAAACTAAGACCGAAAGCAAAGGCTATCGACCAACCATAGCCCTTAGGATTTGAAACCCTAGGCCCGGCCTACAAATAGAAAAAATAGGCTAGCGAGTTGAAGCAATAGCCAGAGATTAGGAGGTGCGAAAGGAAGCAAGGGAAGGTTAATAAATAAGAAAAGGGGAAGACGATTTGGCATGTAGAATAGGTAGAGCATGACTTCTTTCGTAATAGTGATAGAATGTATTTTCAGCTCTAAACCAATAGGTTATTGATAAAGTAGGGCAAAATCATTAGCTGTCAACTCTTCGTAGTCAGCAGTGGAAGAGGGGGTAGCTTTGATTGCTCAAGTCGCACTCTCTTTCATGGTTGAATGTGAAAAAAGAATTGCTTTTGTTTAGCGACAGTCTTCTAGAGATGATGCTTTCCCTGTGCCTTATCAATAATAAGGAAGACCGGGCAAAAGGTAAGCGCTTTTTGCTCACCCGGTGAAAGGCATAGTAGGTAAAAGGCTATTGCTTGCTTGACTTCCTTACCTCGGGGAGGTTTCAAAAGCTGCTAACAAGAATCCTTTTTCTTTTGTCTTGCGACCTTCCATGCCAAGCAGGGTTGAAGGGATCGATCCCAAGAGCCTTCACGAGGAGAAAGATCCATTCTTTATATCCCTTACGAAAGCTCCCGAAGAGAAAGAGGGCTTTGCAGCTTGACTGCGTGAACCAGGTCTTGCATTTGGCATTACCGCTGTTGACGTCCCATCGAGTTAGCTAGTTAAGGGTGAAACGGATTTAGGAAAGAATAGCAGGCAAAGTAAAGTCCTTGCTACGAATTCAGGGTAACATTTGAGTCTTCCTTAAGGTCACAGGCGAAGTCTATTTCCAGCATCTTACTCGGTCATGAATGAAAAAGGTAAGACCCTAGCTTTTATGTAAACGAGAAAAATGAAAGGAAAAACTTTGTTTCGAAGGTGGGTCTCTTCTCATTGGGCCCGCTTGGATATTTAGTGGCGCACGCCAGTGAGATTGTCTTTCCTTGTTGGGTGTAGCGGGTATCTCGATGTCAAGGTAGGGAATGGAATGTTTTGAGGCTAATAGGGCCTTTGGTGCCTTGCGAAGAGACATCTTTGAGTATAATAACCATAGTATGGGAGGGGTCCTTAGATATTCTTTGGCGCCTATAGATGGGTTTGGGTGGAGGTGGTGGTATAGGGGGAAGGAGTCGGGAAAGAAGACTGGTTAGCAGTAGAGCCTTGGTTCGTTCTTTGGTTATTTACCATAAACGGAAAAATCTAAAGAAGCTCTTACGGAATTGAGATAGACTGGGATCAGACCTTCGTCCCAGCCAGAACTCGATCTACGGCGGAATCCCTACCGTCCAGAGGCACTTAAGGCAAGGGCCATTCGGATCTTCTTTATTAAATCTATATAAATAGATAGTGGCAATTCCCCCTCTACACCAGGACACCAATAAAAGAGTGGAATCGTAGTAAGGCAGGCTACTGATGGGACTGAGTAAGTTCCGAGCTTATTCGAGAACATCGTCGCAAACAGCCTTACTTAGCCCTAGCTGGATTCGTGCAGCCAGCTGAACAGGCTCTTCTCTTTGCAAGAATTAGCTCTTCGAGAATGCGCTGCAAGCCTAGGATTCGTATCATCTAGCGTATAATCCCAATTGGCTGAATTGGCTCTGGATTCTCTTAGGTTCTTGGCTTTTCCTTTTGAAGGTAAAAGTAGGTAATCAAGGACCGACCGTCTTTGAACTCATCTGGTGCAAATGAGGGGCAATTGACTGGTTTAGTGCTAAGGTAAGGCCGAGTTGCTTGCATAAACCTTTCTTAGGAAGATTGGTGCATAGCCCGTTGACACAGTCCTTAGCCAAAAGCTATCTAATAAGAGTCCTTATGCCTCAAAACATGCCTTACGCCCAGAGTGAGGAGGAGGAGTTCCGTTCATTCATTACTTCTTTTGATAGGACTGGAGAGTGCCTTTCAGACTCCGACTAAATAAGGAATCAAAACCTTACCTGATTGACCTAGAATCCCGTCCCAGCATCTAGCGTGAAATCAGATATGAGAGCACGACTCCGTACCCCGCGAATCCCACTTTCTGCATTTCCAAGTTTCGTAGAAGCGCACTCTCCCTTCTTTCGCTTTAGGAAAATGTGTCACTATCTAATCCCTACTCCTAAGAATAGGTTGCAAGTGACTGAGAAATAGGAGTCTATCTCTTTATTTCCCTCATTGAAAGGTAAAGGTATTTTGATGGAACTCTAGCCATCAATAAAAGTAGCAAAAGGTGCCGACCATGGCTAGCACTAAATATTGTCGGCCTAACGACTCTTTTTCGGATACTGAGTCAAAGGATATCCTGCTCTGCAAACCAAAAACTATTCGCTACGCGCCCCTTAATGCAAGCACTAAGTAAGTCAACTACCTTGAAAAACATACTTTGTTAAGACTTATTCGACATCCAAGTGGTCTAGCTACTACCCGTAAGATCACTCTACCTGGACACCTTACTACCTCTGACTTCTCCTCCAGGCGAGAGTGGCAGAGATCGAAGTGGTGGTCTTACATTGCTATGGGACGACTCCTTTTTCTTTTCTATCTCTATCTTTCTCCTTTCATCACATTTGGAATGTAAGGATGGGGGAGAATCAAGTATAACCAACTGGAAATGAAAATCTTCACTTTCTGGATAAAGCGGCACATACCAGGGAGAAAATAGCTCATGTCGTTCCTGCGCTCTGTATCACGGAATGAACTCACCCCTACCGATTCGCTGAAAGATTTCTATTTATGCTACAATACAAACTCTACCTTCAGTCCTACTAGAAGTAAGGGGAACCATAAGCTAGCAGCACCTTTGACTACCAATACCTGAAACAAAACCAACCAACAAAGAGACTAGACTAATAACGACCCTTACGCTTTCTTCCTACCTTTTTCGTATTACAGGGAATCTCCTATACCTGGTATGTCCTGGATGCCCTACCAGGGATGAAATGACTGGTCCGTCAGGGCCAGGGAAAGACTGGGGGTGAGTGATAAAATAGACAGCCCTTTAGAGATAGGAACGGCACGTGCTGTATAAACAAATATGGCTCACTTAGGCCTTAGACCAGGACTTTTGCTATCAACTAGGATAGCCTAGAAGACTTGTGGAGAGATTAATATGAACCATAGGCCCGGCTAACAATGGTACTAAACCCTTCTAGCTGGTAGTCAAATCTTGGTCTCTCGCCGGGACGTGTGATGCGGAGGCTTCTGCATTAACTTGTGATCTCTTCACTCATCAAACTGCCTTTCTTTTGAACTGTCTACTTTAAAAGGTGCGAAGAAAGTCGACGATAGGCAGGCACAAGACCAGATCCTATGCCATTATTCAGTAAAAAAACCTATCTAAACAGGAAACTGTCAACAAGACCTGCGGATGACCCAAATTTCTTAGTGTATTACCTTCCTAATTACTAAAGGAAGCGAGCTATCTGTCTAAACAGAAAAACGTAAAAAACCCTCATAAACGAGTCGAGCTCCATTTTATGGAAATCTCCCCCAACTTTTGGAACCTCGCAACTGGAACTGAAACTTTATAAATATCATTCGTCTTTACTAGACCGTCCTTTTCATACTACGACTTAAAAGCATCCCCCCTAGAGTAGAGGAAGGGTTTCAGGTAGGCATGACATAGAGAAAAAAGGCTGGCTCGCAAGAATAGAAATCGTTTCCTATTCATCTATATCTATAGGATTAGTAGCTCAAGCGCTTTCCTAGGCTTTCGAAATTTAGAATTCCAACCTTTTTAGAGTCCGCAAGCCAGGTATGAAGTCGCTTATGCGAAGCTTAAGGAAGGATTTTTGCCCTTACTCTCTTGAGTAAGCAAGTCAACTCCCTTTGGCTGGTAATCACATCGGCCATCTCGGTTGGGGAGAAAAGCTTTTTTGTTGTCGGAAAATCCCTCCCTGCTTTATTAAACTCTTCTCTTAGGCGAGAGCTCCATTCCTTTTTTAAACTTTCGCAAAGAAAGAAGGAATCAAAAGAAAATACTTAACCCTCAACTTGAGAAGCTCCTTCGATCCCGTGACTTGCCTTTCCTCTTTCTATCTTTAAATAGAAAAAAAGTCCTTACTTACCGCGATAAATAGCAGAAAAGACTGCTTTTGGAAGTAGTCATTCTTCCATGCCTTAGGGCTCACTTTCTATGAGAGAGGATTCATTCCTTTCTACATCCCCTCCTGTGGTCCAATTTTCACCCCAGAAGAAAAGAGAAGACAGGCCAGCCGGGAAGCAGGATATAAGTTGTACTCTTGTCGCGAAACCTCCTTTCTTCCGCCGTTCTAAGAGTGGAAAGAAAAGTCTTTGCCTAGCTAGTAAGAGGAGAAGCGAAAGAGCTATCGTCGAAAGCTTCTCCTTTACACGGGATTCTTCTAGCTTCAATCGAGAAAGGAACCTTGAAAAAAGTCTTTCAAAACTTTACATCCATCAGAGCGGCAGGCATGGAAAAGAGCCTTGGGTTGAGACAGACGGGGGCATCCGCAGCCCAGTGAGATCCTATCTATCGGTCGTTAAGGACCTATTCCCAACCAGTCAATCAAAGACAGACGGGCAGACTATTTGATCAGTATTTCCCCGTGTAAACGCGTAAAGTAAAGAAAGAGCGCCTGAACCCATCTTATAGAAGGCCATCTTGCTTTTCTTTTTTGGTGTTGAGACCCAGAGTCAATCTGCTGGAAGCAAAGCATTGGTAGAAGAAAAGCTGCCTTTCACTTTTCAGCGATACTCTTCTCCTGTCACTGAGACTCCTGTAACGCACTAGCGCATGCAGCGGAGAAGAAAAAGAGGAAACCTCTAGTTGAGAAGTTAACTGCTTTCCTGAACTATTCCTGCAATGTTTTCTTTCAGCTTGCTTTCTTTCCCTAGCACAGACTTTGTAGATAGTAAAAACAGGTCCGCTAGGAGTATTCACTGACTAACTGATTTCATGGGAGAAAGGCTTTCTGATAGAGTTATACCCCTTTTTAGCACCCAAGGTAATGATGCGCCTTTGTATATTTGTTGTGCAAATTGATGAACAGGTGATGGAATTCTTAATAAAGTGACAAGTCTAAGCAGCTTGTTTATATCGAGCGTTGGCGGCTCGGAGTGAAAAGAAGTCCGGCATGAGTAAGACGAAGTGTAGTTTAGTTTCTTTTAAATGCGGATGGCATGCTGTCTGAATTCTGGACTTGAGATTCTCTGGCAAGCTGCATGATTACCTGTTATTTGAATAGGTTTAGTAACCAGAGGATAAAGGGGAAGACCTAAGTTTTTCCTTCTTACTCTTCTAATCATACTTATACATTCTCTCTTTCCAATCATGACTTGAACCAAGTTTAAAAGGCAGTTTTTTTTACCATGCCTTACTACTGATCAAGGGTCTTCAAGAGAAGCAAGAACTGCACTGCAGTTCGCTGAACTCGCATTCATGAAGGACATGGCATGAAGAAGGAGTTCCTTCTGTATGGAAGGAGGAAACGGAGAAGACCTATTCTCAACCAAAGCAAAAGTAAAAAAAACAAAGAAAATCTTTGTACATCATACAGCTATGGTGGGGCTCCTTTTTCTTTCACAAAATAGACTCTTCCACTTCTATATACTATATACACTGTGTTCGACTGAACCCGTTCTCGTTTTGGCTCTGCGTTCATGAAATTCCAAGACCAACAACAGAAAGCAAATTCTTCGATCTAAATTTAAGGTAGTTTCTACTTGCTTACTTGTTAGAGTAAGGCGTATGGAATTGATTCATCTCTAGTACTGAGGGAAGGGGAATCCTTCAAGGTTTTGGCTCGCAATAAAGCTAGGGTCCTGATCGAGCAACTAGTAGTCCTATCTATCCACCTCTCCAGACACAATATCTTGAGTACCTATGATGGTGACCACATCGGCTGGCATGTGATGTTTGGACATAGAATCGAGTCCTTGTGAATGGGCAGAGCCAGGTGCTCTTATTTTACGACGGTAAGGACGATTGCTTCCATTACTGACCAGAAAGACACCAAATTCTCCTTTAGGTGCTTCAACTGCGGTATAGGTAGAAGGAGCTGGTACGGAAAACCCTTCTGTATAAGGTTCGAAATGGTGAATTGAGGTAGAGTAGACCGATGATCCTGTAGTCATTTGGCCGGCTATTGAACGAAAAAGCTTGCATCTGCTCTCTTTATTATATAACCGGTCTCATCTCTCTCCAAACCTAACGTGATAGTTTCCCATCATAAGGCTTTCTATCTATAGATTAAGCCATTACCAAGGAGCTAATTTGTTCAGAACTCAGTTGACTGCTTCTATAGATAAGGCGGAGCGTCCTTGGCTCAGTATTTTATCACATAGGGCTTCGGCCCTACTACAGCGCTTCGCTAACTCGAAGCGCCCCGCTATGACTATGAGAATGGCGCTTTGCTAAGGCCTTGCCTTGTCAGCTTTGCTACCGACGCTTGGCTAAGTCTTGAACCTTCGCGCTGACCGTTCGCTTTCTCAGTAGCAAAAGCGCTTCTCTTTGCCCCTTAAGTAGAAAGACAAGAAAGAGTTTGTTTGTTTTCTTGCTCTCGCTTCCTCATCTGCGCTCGTCAAGCCAACTTTCCTCTTTGATTTGGGAGGTGAAACAGCGGTTGAAGCGGACATTTTGAAATAACAGCATCAAAGATATAATATATATATATACACGGTTACGGTTATCCCAAACTGCATTCTGGAAAAAGTGCCCTACTTGAAAGAAAGGGCGGGCACTCTTGTGTTTTAACCTCACTATACTATTCATAGTTGTGGGGCACTGTGTACTTACAACTTCTACGAGAAGCAAGTGAATGGGGCCAGTGCGTGGCGAACGGAACGCTTCATCAAGTCATTTCTCGCCTCAA